GATTTATTCTATACTCAATAAGTACCAATACGCAATGGGGGTTGAAACTACTCCTTATGAGGGAATACGCCCATACTACTTCATCATTAGAAAGACCTATTTGTAATAATTTTTCTTTATTCATTCTGTCTTCATTTTATTATATTATGTATAAAGTTTTCTAATCTATGGATAAACTAATACAAGGGCTAATATTATAAAGATAATAAACCCATTCTTACGTTTCCACATCAAAGTGAAATATAGTATTTAGTTCTTTTTTCTTTTATTTAATGCCTATTGGTGTTCCAAAAGTACCTTTTCGGAGTCCTGGAGAGGAAGATGCATCTTGGATTGACGTATAGTGCGACTTGTCAGATATATTGGGTCATATGGGATTTCCCCGTTTTCTCCCCCGATCGAGATATCCTCTATTTCGCCCAAAAAAATATTAATTGAATCATCAAAAATTGGGAGCGTGAAGTAAAAATTAGGAGAGTGAAGTGCAATGCAACCCGATCTTTTTTTGGAGGGAATTTATATTATTATCAATTAGAAGAATTTATGGTTATCTTCGTTGGACTAATAAAATTAAGTATTCAGGCTCCATTAAAAAAAAAATCCAATTGGTAATTATATATGATTACCACTTGTATCATAAATGATTCGATTCCTATTTATAAAGAAAACAGATCTCAAATCGTTACGCAATCGAGTAATATAGATGAATTCCATCAAATATTTGGTTTGGCAGAACGCATAACATTAATATTAATTATTAATAAGTCGTAGCAATAAAGAAGTGGTAAGAGAAGCATTTGTCCTATATGTGCAAATCAAAATAGGGCGGATCTTTACCCGGAGTAGAGCATAAACCTAAAAAGATTTAAGAGACCCATTCAGGAACAAGAAAATGACATCGTGATTTGGATCTCAATGAAAAAATACATCAATGATAAGTGAATTCGATAAGTTTGAAATTCTTTTTTTATATTCTAAGATAAGAAAAGGGGTCAAAAGAATCTTTATTGAAAAATCGAAGAAAAAGCCCTTTCGTTAAAAGTTAGAAAGAACTTACTATGACTATGCTATGTATGATATGAAAAAATGAAAGGGGGTTGGAATCTACACATTGATTTTTTCGGAAATTTTTTTTGAACCGTATGCAGAAAAAAGTGCATGTACGGTTCCTAAGGGATACAACTTTACCCGAATCAACCGACTTTATCGAGAGAGATTGCTTTTTTTAGGCCAAGCAGTTGATAGCGAGATCTCGAATCAACTTATTGGTCTTATGGTATATCTCAGTATTGAGGATGATACCAAAGATCTGTATTTGTTTATAAACTCTCCTGGCGGATGGGTAATACCTGGAGTAGCTATTTATGATACTATGCAATTTGTGCGACCAGATGTACATACAATATGCATGGGATTAGCTGCTTCAATGGGATCTTTTATCCTGGTTGGAGGGGAAATTACCAAACGTCTAGCATTCCCTCACGCTTGGCGCCAATGAGGTTTTTTTGAGAGAAACAAAACAAAAGACTATGCCTTCGCCATATGAAATAGGAATATTAAGTAAAAATAGCATGGCATTTAGAATTCGATAGGAGAAAATTTTTATTATTTTTTTTTTCAAAAAATTAGATTATATATCGAGAGAGTAGTATGAAATAAAGGGTATTTGTGATTTTATCTTATCCATCGGGAATCCTGTTCAGCGTCACAAACTTTTTTTTCATACCATAGATCTCTTAACAATATTTATATTTATTGTATAAATAAAATATTTTATTATTTACTTTTTTTTATTTGTTATTTGATCGGATCAAAAAGAAACTTTGGGATTGCTGAATCACAGACAAATAAATACAAAAAAAAAATAAGAAATATATAAAGCAACGGAACCATCATAGTATTTTTTAACTCCTCCAAAAAGAAGGGTGGTAATTTGATCATTTACCAATATGAGTCTCATAGATCCTATTTGTCTCTTTCGGCGATGGAGGGTAAAGATCCATTTTATTGTAGAGCCGTATGCAATACATAAAAAATGCCCGTACGGTTATTCTATTTTTTTTCTTAAGTATTTTTTTATCTTTATTTATTTTCTCTTCACTCCATGGTCTAGATAGAAGAAACTTTATTATGTTATATCATCAGGGTAATGATTCATCAACCCGCTAGTGCTTTTTATGAAGCACAAACGGGAGAAGCTATCTTGGAAGCGGAAGAACTTCTAAAACTGCGTGAAACCATCACAAGGGTTTATGTACAAAGAACGGGCAAACCCCTATGGGTTGTATCCGAAGACATGGAAAGAGATGTTTTTATGTCAGCAACAGAAGCGCAAGCTTATGGAATTGTTGATCTTGTAGCAGTTGAATGAAAATAGGATGGATTTAGCGCAAATCGGCGATTTCTTTTTTTATCTTCTTGCCGAGTTCAATATTTTATTAATTTTATTAAATAGAAGTAATTCATAATCATCCGGTTAGGATCGATCTAAACCAGCCCA